CACAAAGACTTTTTTGATTATGGATGGACTACCAGAAATTCAATGCGTAATCTTAGCATTCAATGTGTATTCCTGAATAATCTCATTTTTCAATTATTCAACCATTTCATTTTACCAAGTTCAATGTTAACCAGATTAGTCAACATTTATATGTTTCGATACAACAACAATATGTTATTTGTAACAAGTAGTTTTGTTGGTTGGTTAATTGGTCATATTTTATTCATCAAATGGGTTGGATTGGTATTAGTCTGGATACGACAAAATAATTTTATTAGGTCTAATGTACTTATTCGATCTAATAAGTATCTTGTGTCAGAATTTAGAAATTCTAGGGCTCGAATCTTTAGTATTCTTTTATTTATTACCTGTGTTTACTATTTAGGCAGAATACCGTCACCCATTCTGACTAAGAAACTGAAAGGAATTTCAATTTCAGAAACGGAAGAAGTGGGGGAAAGTGAGGAAGAAAGAAACATAGAAATAGAAACTATTTCCGAAGGGGGGGAGGATAAAAAGGAACAAGAGGTATCCACCGAAGAAAATCCCTCTTCTTCCCTTTTTTCGGAGGAAAGGGTGGATCCGAGCAAAATCGATGAACCAGAAAAGCTACGAGTGACTGGAAAGAAAAAAAAAAAAACAAAGGGCGAACTCCACTTTCGCTTTAAAGAGACATACTATAAAAATAGCCCACTTTATGAAACTTCTTATCTGGATGGGAATCAAGAAAGTTCGAAGTTAGAAATATTAAAAAAAAAAGAAGATAAATATTTATTATGGTTTGAAAAACCTCTTGTGACACTTCTTTTTGATTATAAACGATGGAATCGACCTTTTCGATATATAAAAAATGACCGGTTTGAAAATGCTATAAAAAATGAAATGTCACAATATTTTTTTTATACATGTCAAAGTGATGGAAAAGAAAAAATATCTTTTATGTATCCACCTAGTTTAGCAACTTTTGGAGAAATGATACAAAAAAAAATATATTTTTTCACACCAGAAAAATTGTTTTCTGATGAATTGTATACTGATTGGAGTTTTATCAATGAACTAAAAAGAAGAAATTTAAGTAAGGAGTTTATAAAAAGAGTCGAATCTTTAGATAAGGAATCTTTTGATCTGGGCATACTTGAAAAAAGGACTCGATTCTGTAATAAAGAAACTAAAAGAGAATACTTGCCTAAAATATATGATCCTTTCTTGCACGGACCCTACCGCGGAAGAATCAAAAAAAGGTTTTCACCTTTAAGCATAAATCAAACTTCTAAAAAAAAAAACACGGATCCATTTTGGATAAATAAGATTCATGCTATACTTCTTACTACTGATTATCACGAATTTGAACAGACACTAGATACACTCAATATAAAATCATTATCAACAGAAAAAGAACTCTCTTTATTGACATTGACAGAAGATGAACAGGGAAATATCGATTCCGAGGATCGAGTCAAAATTTTGAAATTTTTATTCAATATAGTTATAACTAATCCCAACAATCAAACAATTAGAAAAAAATCTATTGGAATAAAAGAAATAAGTAAAAAAGTCCCTCGATGGTCATACAAATTAATCGACGATTTAGAACAACAGGAGGGAGAAAACGAGGAAAATGTAACAGCAGAGCATGAAATTCGTTCAAGAAAATCCAAGCGCGTAGTGATTTTTACTAATAACCAGGCAAACGCCGATACTTATACTAATACCAAGGATGCTAATGATCCTGATCAAACTGACGAAGTGGCTTTGATACGCTATTCGCAACAATCGGATTTTCGTCGAGACATAATAAAAGGTTCCATGCGTGCCCAAAGGCGTAAAACAATTACTTGGGAACTGTTTCAAGCAAATGCGCATTCCCCACTTTTTTTGGACAGAGTAGACAAACCCCTCTTTTTTTCTTTTGATATTTCTGGGCCGATGAAACTAATATCTCGAAATTGGATATGTAAAAACAAAGAATCACAAATTTCTGATTATACAGAAAAAAAGATTGAGAAAAAAGACGAGGACAAAAGAGAAAAATACAAAAGAGAAGAGAAAATGCGGATAGAAATAGCAGAAGCTTGGGATAGCATTTTACTTGCTCAAGTAATAAGGGGCTCCGTGTTACTAACCCAATCGATTCTTAGAAAATATATTATATTACCTTCATTGATAATAGCTAAAAACATTGCCCGTATGTTATTATTTCAATTTCCTGAGTGGTCCGAGGATTTTAAGGGTTGGAATCGAGAAATGCATGTTAAATGCACTTATAATGGTGTTCAATTATCCGAAACAGAATTTCCAAAAAACTGGTTAACAGACGGTATTCAGATAAAGATCCTATTTCCTTTTTGCCTGAAACCTTGGCACAGATTTAAACTACAACCCTCTCATAAAGATCCAATGAAAAAAAAGAAAGGTCAAAAGAATGATTTTTGCTTTTTAACAGTTTGGGGAATGGAAACTGAACTACCTTTCGGTTCTCCTAGAAAACGGCCTTCATTTTTTGAGCCTATTTTAAAAGAACTAAAAAAAAAAATGAAAAAATTGAAAACTAAATGTTTTATAGCTTTAACAATTTTAAAAGAAAGAACAAAATTGTTTCGAAAAGTCTCAAAAGAAACAAAAAAATGGATCACTCAAAGCATTCTATTTTTAAAGGGAATAATAAAAGAACTTTCAAAAAGAAATCCAATTCCACTTTTTGGGTTGAGAGAAATATATGAATTGGGCGAAACTAAAAAAGATTCGATAATCAGTAATAAGATGATTCACAAATCATCCCTTCAAATTCAATCTATGGAGTGGACAAATTATTCATTAACAGAAAAAAAAATAAAAGATCTGACTAAGAGAACAAACACAATCAAAAATCAAATAGAAAAAATTATAAAAGACAAGAAAAACGAATTTCTAACTCAAGAAATAAATATTAGTTCTAACAAAATAAGTTATCAGGATAAAATATTAGAATCATCAAAAAAATTTTGGCAAATATTAAAAAGAAGAAATATTCGATTAATCCGTAAATTCTATTTTTTTATAAAATTTTTCATTGAAAAGATATACATAGATATTCTTCTATATATCATTAATATTCCAAGAACCAATACACAACTTTTTCTTGAATCAACAAAAAAAATGATTGAGAAATTCATTTACAATAATGAAGCAAATCAAGAAAGAATTAATAAAACAACTAAAAATACAATTCATTTTATTTCAACTATAAAAAACTCACTTTCTAATATTAGTATTAGAAATAAAAATGCAAAAGCTTTTTGTGACTTATCCTCCCTCTCACAAGCATATGTATTTTACAAATTATCACAAACCCAAGTTATTAGTTTTTATAAATTCAAACCTATCCTTCAATATCATGGAACATCTCTTTTTCTTAAAAATGAAATAAAAGATTATTTTGAAGAACAAGGAGTATCTCATTCCAGATTAAGACATCATTATGGGTTAAGACAGAAAATCTTTTGGCATTCTGGAATGAATGAATGGAAAAACTGGTTAAGGAGTCGTTATCAATACGATTTATTTCAGAGTAGATGGCTTAGATTAGTACCAGGACAATGGCGAAATAGAGTCAATCAACACTATCTGGCTCAAAATAAAGATTTAACAAAATGGGATTCAGATAAAAAAAAAAAAGAAAGATTAATTCATTACGAAAAAAAAAATGATTTTCAAGCGAATTCATTACTGAATCAAGAACAAAAATGGAAAAAATCTAATTTTAAAAAACACTATGGATATTCTTTTTTATCATATAAATCTATTAATTATCAAGATAAGAGGGACTCAGATACTTATGGATCACCATTCCAAGTAAATAAGAGGGAAGAGATTTCTTATAATTACAACATGGATAAACGAAAATTTTTTGATACACTGGGGGATATCCCTATCCATAATTATCTAGGAGAAGACGATATCCTAGATGCTATGGGGAAATTTTCGCATAGAAAGTTTTTTAATTGGAGAATTCTTCATTTTTGTCTTAGAAATAAGACCGATATTGAGTCCTGGGTCGATACCAGTACCAAGAGTAACAAAAATATTAAGACTGTGGTTAATAATTATCAAATAATTGATAAAATTAATAAGAGGGACCTTTTTTATTTCACAATTTATCAAGATCAAGAAAGCAACCAATCCAATAAAAAAGAAAGCACTTTTGATTGGATGGGAATGAATGAAGAAATACTAAGTCGTCCTATATCGAATCTGGAACTTTGGTTCTTCACAGAATTTGTGCTACTATATAATGCATATAAGGTTAAACCATGGATCATACCAATAAAATTACTTCTTTTAAATTTTAATGGAAAAGGAGACATTAATAAAAATATTATTGAAACTAAAAAAAAGGACCCCCTTATAGCAATAGCACCGAATGAAAAAAAAATTCTTGGATTAGAGAATCGAAATCAAGAAGAAAAAGAACCCATAGGTGAAGGGGATCTTGTATCAGATGCACAAAAACAAGGAAATTTGAAATCCGTTCTCTCAAACCAAGAAAAAGATGTTGAAGAAGATTATGGTAAATCAGACAGAAAAAAACGTAGAAAGAAAAAGCAATACAAGAGCAACACGGAAGCAGAGCTTGATTTCTTCCTAAAAAGGTATTTGCGTTTTCAATTGAGATGGGATGATTCTTTAAATCAAAGAATAATCAATAATATCAAAGTATATTGTCTCCTGCTTAGACTGATAAATCCAAACGAAATTGTTATATCCTCTATTCAAAGGGGAGAAATGAATCTGGATATTTTGATGATTCAGAAGGATTTAACTCTTAGAGAATTAATGAAAAAAGGAATATTGATTATCGATCCAGTTCGCCTGTCGGTAAAAAATGATGGACAATTTATTCTATATCAAACTATAAGTATTTCATTGGTTCATAAAAATAAACACCAAATTAATCAAAGATACCAAGAAAAAAACTATATTGATAAAAAGAATTTTGATGAATCCATTGCAAGACATCAAAAAATGACTGAAAATAAAGACAAAAATCATTATGATTTGTTTGTTCCTGAAAATATTTTATCCCCTAACCACCGGCGAGAATTGCGAATTCGAATTTCTTTCAATTCAAGGGAAAAAAATGGTATGCATAGAAATCCAGTATTTTTAAATAATGTAAAAAGCTGTGGTCAAGTTTTGAATAAAAACAAACATCTTGATAGTGATAAAAAGAAACTAATTAAATTAAAGTTCTTTCTTTGGCCCAATTATCGATTAGAAGATTTAGCTTGTATGAATCGCTATTGGTTTAATACTAATAATGGCAGTCGTTTCAGTATGGTAAGGATACATATGTATCCGCGTTTGAAAATTCGTTAATGGTACATTTTCCCATATATTATGTATGTACAGTACCGGGTATATGAAAACAAATAGATGGGCACAAGGATTATCTTACATTTCATTCTGATACATGATACTAATTTAATGACATACATATCAATTAGATCAACAAATGAATCAACAAAACCCTCTTATTTGAACTCTCAAATTTTCTCTTTTGTAGAAATCTATCACTCTTTTGTATCCCTATACGAATCAAATTGAAAACCGGATTGATTAATTTTATTTGAAAAAATTATAAAGTTCATAACGAACTTCAAATCATTGTGTATATCAAAATGACTGGTATTATTATTACTGATCAGTAAAATTCACATTCAAAAAAAAGGGGGAGAGAAAATTTTGTTTTATGATAAAAAATTCATTCATCTCAGTTATTTTTCAAGAAAAAAAAGAAGAAAACAAGGGGTCCGTTGAATTTCAAATAGTCAGTTTCACCAATAAGATACGAAGACTTACTTCACATTTGGAATTGCACAAAAAAGACTATTTATCTCAGAGAGGTCTACGTAAAATTCTAGGAAAACGTCAACGACTGCTGTCTTATTTATCAAAGAAAAATAAAATACGTTATAAAGAATTAATTAGTGAGTTGGATATTCGGGAATCAAAAAATCGTTAATTTGCAAATTTTTAATTAGTCGATTTATTAGATTTTTCATTTTGATGTACTTCTTTTCGTTTTCAACAATTCATGTAAGAATGAATCGAGGAAAAACTTATGAATCTATCAGCTACAGAAAAAGACCTTATGATAGTCAATATGGGACCTCACCACCCATCAATGCACGGTGTTCTTCGTCTCATCGTTACTCTAGATGGTGAAGATGTTGTTGACTGTGAACCAATATTAGGTTATTTACACAGAGGAATGGAAAAAATCGCGGAAAACCGAACAATTATACAATATTTGCCTTATGTAACGCGTTGGGATTATTTAGCCACTATGTTCACGGAAGCAATAACCGTAAATGGACCAGAACAATTGGGCAATATTCAAGTCCCTAAAAGAGCCAGCTATATCAGAGTAATTATGTTGGAGTTGAGTCGTATAGCTTCTCATCTATTATGGCTTGGACCTTTTATGGCAGATATTGGTGCACAAACCCCCTTTTTCTATATTTTCAGAGAAAGAGAATTAGTATATGATCTATTCGAAGCTGCCACCGGTATGAGAATGATGCATAATTATTTTCGTATCGGAGGAGTAGCGGCCGATCTACCTTATGGCTGGATAGATAAATGTTTGGATTTCTGCGATTATTTTTTAACAGGAATTGTTGAATATCAAAAACTTATTACGCGAAATCCTATTTTTTTAGAACGAGTTGAAGGGATAGGCGTTATTGGTGGAGAAGAAGCAATAAATTGGGGTTTATCCGGCCCAATGCTACGAGCATCTGGAATCAAATGGGATCTTCGGAAAGTTGATCATTATGAGTGTTACGACGAATTTGATTGGGAAATCCAGTGGCAAAAAGAAGGAGATTCATTAGCTCGTTATTTAGTCCGAATCAGTGAAATGACGGAATCCATAAAAATAATTCAACAGGCCCTGGAAGGAATTCCGGGGGGTCCCTATGAGAATTTAGAAATCCGATGCTTTGATCGAGAAAGGGATCCAGAATGGAATGATTTTGAATATCGATTCATTAGTAAAAAACCTTCTCCTACATTTGAATTACCGAGACAAGAACTTTATGCGAGAATGGAAGCCCCAAAGGGAGAATTAGGAATTTTTCTGATAGGGGATCAAAGCGGTTTTCCTTGGAGATGGAAAATTCGCCCGCCGGGTTTTATCAATTTGCAAATTCTTCCTCAGTTAGTTAAAAGAATGAAATTGGCTGATATTATGACGATACTAGGTAGCATAGATATCATTATGGGAGAAGTTGATCGTTGAAATGATAATTTATACGACAGAAGTACAAGATATCAATTCCTTTTACAGATTGGAATCTTTAAAAGAGGTCTATGGGATCATATGGATGTTTGTCCCTATTTTGACTCTTGTATTGGGAATCACAATAGGTGTACTAGTAATTGTATGGTTAGAAAGAGAAATATCTGCAGGAATACAACAACGTATTGGGCCTGAATACGCTGGTCCTTTGGGAATTCTTCAAGCTCTAGCAGATGGAACAAAACTGCTTTTCAAAGAGAATATTCTTCCATCTAGAGGAAATACTCGTTTATTCAGTATTGGACCGTCTATAGCAGTCATATCAATTTTACTAAGTTTTTCAGTAATTCCTTTTAGCTCTCGCCTTATTTTAGCCGATCTCAATATCGGTCTTTTTTTATGGATTGCCATTTCAAGTATTGCTCCTGTTGGACTTCTTATGTCAGGATACGGATCAAATAATAAATATTCCTTTTTAGGTGGTCTGCGAGCTGCTGCTCAATCGATTAGTTATGAAATACCATTAACTCTATGTGTTTTATCAATATCTCTACGTGCGATTCGTTGAAATATAAACTTTTATTTTCCCTATTCCTTTCGTTCTAGAAAATAAGTTGAATGGATTGAATAGATATCTTCGTTTTTTATTATCCTTCAGGTTGATAAACTAAATTAGATAGTTATATATGAGTGAAAGAAAGCAGCTTATAAATTCGCAGTAAATTAAACAAAAAAAATGGAATCTCATTTCCTATGTACAAGAGTTAAGTGGAAGAAAACGTAAGTGGAAGAAGTCTTTACCCCAAGACGGGTTGATTAGTCAATCTAGCTTGAAGCGGGCTCAAAAGATCAACCGTATAGAGTTTTCGCTATCCTTTGTATGGATTCCCATACAGGTATTGCTAAACCAAACGGGGGATTGAACAAAAAAAATGAGTGGATGCTTAGGAACACCAAAATACACAAAGGATTAGTAATGGAGATTATGTAAATTATATAAAAAGAGACTTCTGGATAACATAAAAAGAATACTAATTGGGGCTTTAAATTAGTAGAAATGACTAGGCAGTACTCCCCACGATTCCGGTCCAGAGTATGCTCCTATCCGCCGATTAAAGTAATGACTATCAGGAACGAAATAATCCTTTACTATTTTTTAGTTTAAGCCCCCATTCGTGGTTTTCTCAGATCCGAAAGAAGAATAGGAACGAAAAAGAAAGAATAACAATAAAGAATAAAAAAGAATAAAAAAGAAATCTTTTTTTTGTCTTTCTTTCATATATATAGAGAGATAGAATCCGTGTCATGATTTATGAGCTAATGTAATGTTTCATTTTTTTCGTAATCGAAAACAATGGGTTGAAATATCTATTGATATTTCTACAAGAAGTATTTTATTGAAGGCTTAAGTTATTACTCAACAAATTAAAATTGAAATTATTAACGGGTGAGATCAATTCAGAAGCACTTTTTTTTTATTCTTCATAATATAGCAGACAGAATTCCATTGGTATAATTTTGGACCTTCCAATCCATTTTTTCTCTATCTATTCTACAACCATACGAAGATAAATAATGCTGATTCGGTCCTTAAATTTATTTGTGACCCACGAGGAGCCGTATGAGGTGAAAATCTCATGTACGGTTTTGGACTAGCGATGGAAACAGTGATGTTATCATCGACTATAATTATCTAACAGTTCAAGTACAGTTGATATAGTTGAGGCGCAATCAAAATATGGTTTTTGGGGATGGAATTTGTGGCGTCAGCCAATAGGGTTTATCGTTTTTCTAATTTCTTCTCTAGCAGAATGTGAGAGATTACCTTTTGATTTACCAGAAGCCGAGGAAGAATTAGTAGCAGGGTATCAAACCGAATATTCGGGTATCAAATTTGGTTTATTTTACGTTGCTTCCTATCTAAATCTATTACTTTCTTCGTTATTTGTAACAGTTCTTTACTTGGGGGGTTGGAATATTTCCATTCCGTACGTATTCGTCCCTGAGCTATTTGAAATAAATAAAATGAATGGAATCTTTGGAACGACAATTGGTATCTTTATTACATTAGCTAAAACTTATTTGTTTTTGTTTATTTCTATCGCAACAAGATGGACTTTACCTAGGTTAAGAATGGACCAATTATTAAATCTTGGATGGAAATTTCTTTTACCCATTTCTCTCGGTAATCTATTATTAACAACTTCTTTCCAACTTCTTTCACTGTAAAGAAAAAAAGAATATGAGATTCATGACTTGGTTCAAACAAGAGAAAGAAACAAACATAAAATTATTCATAGATATTCACGATATGTTCCCTATGGTAACTGGGTTCATGAATTATGGCCACCAAACAGTCCGAGCAGCAAGGTACATTGGTCAAGGTTTCATGATTACCTTATCCCACGCAAATCGTTTACCCGTAACTATTCAATACCCTTATGAAAAATTAATCACATCAGAGCGTTTCCGCGGGCGAATCCATTTTGAATTTGATAAATGCATTGCTTGTGAAGTATGTGTTCGTGTATGCCCTATAGATCTGCCTGTTGTTGATTGGAAATTTGAAACGGATATTCGAAAAAAACGATTGCTTAATTACAGTATTGATTTCGGAATTTGTATATTTTGTGGTAATTGCGTTGAGTATTGTCCAACAAATTGTTTATCAATGACTGAAGAATATGAACTTTCTACTTATGACCGTCACGAATTGAATTATAATCAAATTGCTTTGGGCCGTTTACCAATGTCAGTAATTGACGATTATACAATTCGAACAATTTTGAATTCGCCTCAAAGAAAAACTGAGTAAGTAAACCTCCTATTCTATTAATTCTATTAAAGAGAAATTTCCAATTCTTTTAAGGTTCCGTTTTGGTTTAAGCTAAAAGAATGTTTGGTTTGAATTAAAAGAATGAGGCCTTTCTCCCTTTCTCTTTCTTTGGTCAATAAATAAAAATTCAATTACAAATTAACTGGTTGATAAGAATTTCGGATTCATTTTTATTGAAAATCTATTAATATATTCGTAATTATTTCGAAATATATAGTTTCAAAAAACAAAATACCCTTTTTAACAAACAAAAAAAGAATCAAAAACGAAACTGTCCAATAATTGTACTTAGAGCAATTCACACCTAATAGATTAGGATTTTATTCAATTAGGAACGTATCATAAAAAAAAAAATTCCTGGTCGGGTCAATAAGATCATGAAAAGCATTTCGATTTATTTATCTCTTATTTTACACAGAATGGATTTGCCTGGACCAATACACGATTTTCTTTTAGTTTTTCTGGGATCGGGTCTTATATTAGGGGGCCTGGGAGTGGTATTACTTACCAATCCAATTTATTCTGCCTTTTCATTGGGATTGGTTCTTGTTTGTATATCCTTATTCTATATTCTCTCAAATTCTCATTTTGTAGCAGCTGCCCAGCTCCTTATTTATGTGGGAGCCATAAATGTTTTAATCCTATTTGCTGTAATGTTCATGAATGGTTCAGAATATTATAAAGATTTTAATCTGTGGACCATTGGGAATGGCCTTACTTCGTTGGTTTGTACAAGTATTCTTGTTTCGCTAATTACTACTATATTAGATACATCATGGTACGGGATTATTTGGACTACAAGATCAAACCAAATTCTAGAACAAGATTTGATAAGTAATAGTCAACAAATTGGAATTCATTTAGCAACAGATTTTTTTCTTCCATTTGAATTCATTTCAATAATTCTTTTAGTTGCTTTGATAGGTGCAATTGCTGTGGCTCGTCAGTAATAAGTCTTTCTAACTAGGAATAGCAAGCAATCCAAAGTAAACTTTTTTCTGTCTTATCGCATCTATTTTCCTTGAATTCTATTTGAATATTGTTCGTGTATAAAATAGAAATTCGTTTATTCGATATATTTCCAATATATTCTTTTTGTTATATTCTATTCTAGTCAATCAAATCCGTTGAATTATTGTTCATATTAAAATGAATCGAAATTGATAAGGAGTTGGTCAATGATGCTCGAACATATACTTGTTTTGAGTGCCTATTTATTTTCTATCGGTATTTATGGATTGATCACTAGTCGAAATATGGTTAGGGCCCTTATGTGTCTTGAACTTATACTGAATGCGGTTAATATAAATTTTGTAACATTTTCTGATTTTTTTGATAGTCGGCAATTAAAAGGAAATATTTTCTCAATTTTTGTTATAGCTATTGCAGCCGCTGAAGCAGCTATTGGATCAGCTATTGTTTCCTCAATTTATCGTAACAGAAAATCAACGCGTATCAATCAATCAACTTTGTTGAATAAGTAATATTTATAATATTAAATTATAAGATTCACCAATTTGAATTAGCGTGTCCAATATGTTGGAATCTACATCATGTTTTCGAAAACGTAAGAAATCAAAGTATCTTGGTCCTTTCTTATGAGTTGATCCCGAAGGAAATTGATTAGAAAATTTCTGGTAAATCGTTGATTCATCTGGTGTTTAACTATAATGATTCATTTACAAGTTTACTAGATTGAAATTTTATGATGTTAAAAAATTTATAGATCCCATGTCACATTCAGTAAAAATTTATGATACATGTATAGGGTGTACTCAATGTGTCCGAGCCTGCCCCACCGATGTGTTAGAAATGATACCTTGGGATGGATGTAAAGCTAAGCAAATTGCTTCCGCTCCAAGAACAGAAGACTGTGTTGGTTGTAAGAGATGTGAATCCGCTTGTCCAACAGATTTCTTGAGCGTTCGAGTTTATTTATGGCATGAAACAACTCGAAGTATGGGTCTAGCTTATTGATACGTTCCAGAAAACCCCACTTGAATACATTTTGAATCCATTTGATTTTTTTTACTGAAAAAACCCGTGCTCAGAAAGATTTTTTTTGAGCACGGGTTTTTCTGGTCCAAGTGTATCTTGTCTTTACCACGAATTATTTTCCTTGGTTAACAATAATTGTAGTTTTACCAATATCTGCAGGTTCTTTAATTGTGTTTCTTCCTCATAGAGGAAATAAGCTAATTAAGTGGTATACCTTGTGTATATGCATATTCGAACTCCTTCTAACAACCTATGCATTTTGTTATCATTTCCGATTGGACGATCCATTAATCCAGCTGGCGGAAGATTATAAATGGATAAATTTTTTTGATTTTTACTGGAGATTGGGAATAGATGGACTTTCTATAGGGCCCATTTTACTGA